AGCGGAAGTCCTTTTGAAGGAAGCTATTCAGGAACAGACGGAGCGGTTTATACTTCAGGAACAAACATAAAGAAATTTATCATTCTTAGTACAAGGGGAATAGTTCATAAACTTCTCTTATTAATTCAAAATGTATTTCTTGTAGACATATAAATTAAATGAAATATAAAAAATAGATGGAAAAAAATTGCGTCCAATAGGATTTGAACCTATACCAAAGGTTTAGAAGACCTCTGTCCTATCCATTAGACAATGGACGCCCTCCATTCCGACTTTTTTCTTTAGAATTTTTTCCCCTTCCTATCTCTATACCCTGCTCGTAAAAATTTTTGTATTGTATGTGAGAGAATTTCGGAAAAGATGTGCATTTACATTTATTCAAATTACACATTAATAATACACGCGCCATTATGATATATCATCATAATATCATATAATTAATATAATATGGAGCGGGTAGCGGGAATCGAACCCGCATCGTTAGCTTGGAAGGCTAGGGGTTATAGTCGACGCCAATTCATAATTGTTAATTTGAACGTCTCTAATTCAAAACCGAACATGAAACTTTGGTTTCATTCGGCTCCTTTATGGAAGATAGATTTCCAGATCTAAGTCGTAAACGCAATAAAAAAATGAGATCCATAACATCTATGTCAGCCTTTCTGCCTTAATAGACCCAAAGCAACTCGCTTTTTAGATGATCCTTCTAGAAGAGTGGAATTATAACAAATCCTTCTAGTTACTTCGTTCTTTATTTCTACTTGTTCGAATCTTGAGGAAAATAATTGTGTTTCCACCGAGCTGAAACAATATGTAGGTGGCTTTAGTAAACCAAAGTCATCGTTTCATTTTCATAGCTATTTTGCTTCAATCCCCCCTCTAAAAAAAAAATAGAAGATCTAGTTACGATTAGAAAAATAGTTTGCGTATCTCCCTCCATGGATTCTTTACTCATACTCATTCAATTGGAAGTCTTTATCCAACTCAAAAAATTATGCTTCGCGATTCCATAATCCAAATCCAATTAATTTATAATTGATACTTGGCTTGGGTACAAATCCCGAGAATGTATATTCTTCCTCAAATCGTTTATTGAGAGGTAAAGGATTAAATCCTTCCTAAGAAATAAAGTTTTTAATCGGAATATGAATAAAACCGAAAGAACCCTTAACTATTTAAGCTGTTAATAGAACGAATCACACTTTTACCACTAAACTATACCCGCCACAATGTTATTATTGTATATGAATGGACCATTTGTCGAACAAGAGCATCATACATAATAAAGATAGTAGATAGTATCGGAACAAAATATTGAAATAATGAGTTCTGTCTTGGGTGAGTTATTTAGTGACAGGCGTGGCCTGAACCATTTAAGTTAGAACATAAAAAGGAATTATGCAAAAATCCATAGCTATATTTTTTATTTCCCCTTTTTCTATTTGAGTATTCCCGTTATCTAAATGCAATTCGAATTTAATTGCTTAGCTTAAACTTAAAAACTGATAAAATTTATCTTTTGTATCTGTATAAAGATAGAATAAAGAAATCAAAGAATAAAAAAAAGACTTTTTATTTTATTTACTTCATGTGTAACATAGTAATTATCCTTTGTTCAATTGGGAGAGATGGCTGAGTGGACTAAAGCGTCGGATTGCTAATCCGTTGTACGAGTTATTCGTACCGAGGGTTCGAATCCCTCTCTTTCCGCCTCTTCTGATGACTTGAGATTTTCTTTCAAATTCGAAAGAAAATCTCGAGCACTTTTTATCATAATTAAATATCTCGAATAGATAAAATCATAAGAAAATGAAGAAATCAAGCAACAAAGAATCCTTTATTTTTTTATTCCTCACGTCCAGGATTACGTCCTGGATCATTAGATAGGAATCCGAAGATGAAGAGAGAAACAAAGAATATCACCACTGTGTAAACGAAGAGTTTGAGAGTAAGCATTACAAAATCTCCAAGATAAGATCGTTTTTGGTAAAAAGGGGAATAGATTATCCATTTTTATACCACATATTCCATTTTTACACCAAACAAAACAAGAAATAAAGTGGTTTCTATAAAAAAAAGGAATTTTCGTAAATTGTAATAAGACTCTTTCGGTATGAAAATGAGTTTTTATGTGCACAATTAGTTATTGTGGGGACCCTATTATAGGGTCCTTGTTCACTGGAAAAGGTCAGAATGAGGAAGTGAGGTGATCCAGATTCATCGCGCTTATTGAAGAATTTCCATGTTTAAATCGAGGGTTCATAATGTAAGACTTATCTGATCTTATCAATTGATTGTTATAATATTAATTTTTTTTTCATTGACTAAATCATGAATGTTTGTAAGACAGTATTAAAGATCTCATCGAAAACTTACAGCAGCTTGCCAAACAAAGGCTAAGAGAAAAAAGAATAAGGGTATGACTGGCATAACATCTACGATTGGATTGAAAAAAGCATAAGCCTCGGGCAATTTGGCAAAGAAAAAATGACTCGAATGAAGTATAGAATTAAGATAGATACAGATTAAACTAAAGATATTAAGCATAACAAATGTTTCATTCTTGGAGATAATTGTATTTTGATTGAGTTATTGATATAAGGTAAAAATGAAGAAAGTCAAAATAGACCCCAGAATACTTCTTCTTTAACTAACCCAATCAAAAAGCCTTCAATTCTCAAACGAAAATAGAAGGAATCATACTTTCATACAATATCTTAATTGAATTATATGTAATGATCAATAAATTCAGTTTAATTTTACAACTACACGTGTCAAATCTTAGCAATAATCTAACATATTCCATAGATTAGATATTGGGGGAATTGACGAATGACCAACACCTATATTAGTATTTATTAGTATTGAATAGAAATCTAAATGGGGCGTGGCCAAGTGGTAAGGCAACGGGTTTTGGTCCCGCGACTCGGAGGTTCGAATCCTTCCGTCCCAGAGCTGTCCAATTCTACCAGAATAAAGATTGCTTTGTTCTATTAAAATAAAAATCTTCTGTTTAAGTAAGATTAAGAGTGTAATGTTTAGTTTATTTAATAGTTCCTTTTCCGATTTCTAATGATTCAGAAAAGAATCGTATGTTTTACTTTCTTTTTCACAAATCGAATCGAGCACTGATGATATACAGAATCTATTTGTGATACAGGTAGGATAGGAATATGGATCAATATATAAAAAAAAAAAAAAATATGCACCTGCTTATCTTTTCACTTATACAAGATTGTCCAGCATACCCTAGCCCCCCTTTTTTTATGATTCACTAGCCCCATAAAATTTGTCAGTAGATAGGAGTTAAGCCACAATGGCGGTCGAAATTTTAATATGTAACGGATGCATTTTTTTATCTAAATTTTTGATTTCACATCTGGTTCTAATTAAAAATTGTAAATCAATGTAACGATTGGATCGGGGGGGGTGATTTAGACATTCCATTCACTTCACTTTGATAAATAATTACAATTACTTTTATTTAAAATAAAATGGAATTTTAGTAAAGATTACTTAGCCTGAAGTAAAACAAAGTAGAAACAATGTCCATATTGCACCGCGGTTACTCTATTTCATTGACAACGACATTTCTGTTTTGGTGAAGAAGATCTGTTATTCCTTAAATCTCTGCGATTACCTCCATTGAATTGACAATTGTTTGATAAATTTTGATGGATATGACAAGATCATATTATTCCAATATTTTTTTTATCAATCAGATCGGGTTAAATAAAAGAATAACGACCTAAACTTTACACAAAACTTTTCTATCCATCCCCACGAAAAAAAAAAAGAAATACATACAAAATAACAAAATATATAAATAATAAGAGGTTAATAAAAATTAACCCTTGTTGAGACTTCGACAGATAAATAACCATACATATAGAAAAAAATAAAGTATTATTATATATCGATTGAGCCAATGATTATTCACGATTCCATATTGAATCAATTCCATACCGGTTCCAAACTAGAGGAATGTTATGGTAAAACTTCGTTTAAAACGATGTGGTAGAAAGCAACGTGCGACTTGAAGGACATGATCGGTTGTGGATTCTTACATCCACCACTTTTTTATATAGGGTGCTCGTTGGCTCGACATAGTTTGTTCTGTTCTACTCTACTGGAACCTCCGCTTGGTTGGTTTTGGGGTTAAAGTAAAAAGTAAATAGTACATGATGGAGCTCGAGCGGAAAAAAGAAATTCATTTCTCAGAGGTAAGGGTCTAGGGTTAATGCCAATCAATAAGTTGGAACAACTTCGTAAGCATATCTTCGATATAGAAATTGAAAAGATTAAATTCTAACATCTAACAAAAGGTCTTTTTGTATTTGAAACTTTTTTTGTTGGAATTGGGAAAACTATTTCGATCAAAAGTGTATCACATGGGAATCAATCGTTCGTATGACTCTTCGACAGTCAATAAATAACAAAGGGTATGTTGCTGCCATTTTGAAACGATTAAGGATCACCGAAGTAATGCCTAAACCCAATGATTCAAAACAAGGATAAACGATCCTGGAACAAGAAAATGCCATTTTCAATTGTCTCAACAACTTGAGCAGAATAAAAAAAATTGGTTAGAGATGGCTCAATAAATGAAATGCCAAGGACAAGGACTCAGGATTTTCCTTTGAACTCTTGGAGAATTATTCAACTTGAGTTATAAGTACGAATGATTTTTTCGGATTTTTCGTTAAGGAATAATAAAAAAAACTATTGAATTTCTTATTTTTATTTTATGGACCTATTTATTTGCCTTGCCACTCTATACACTATGACATAAATGAAAATCATTCTTTCTCGAGCCGTACGAGGAGAAAGCCTCCTATACGTTTCTAAGGGGGGAATTGTTCATATATATATCTATCCCAATGAGCCATCTATCGAATCGTTGCAATTGATGTTCGATCCCGAAGAGAAGGAAGAGATCTTCAGAAAGTCGGTTTTTACGATCCAATAAAGAATCAAACTTATTCAAACGTTCCTGCTATTCTATATTTCCTTGAAAAAGGCGCTCAACCTACGGGAACCGTTCATGATATTTCAAAGAAGGCAGAGATTTTTAAAAAACTTCGCGTTAATTATAATTACACGAATTAAAATAAAAATTTATATCCAATCCAATATTCCAATATGAAATAGAAAAACTTGAGTAAATATATGCATATGCACTAACAGAATAAATACATATACGATATGGGATTATCTTCAATTGGGTGGTTTTTGGTGAGACTCTGCTAAAAAAAAAAATGGGTCGAGCTTGCTTATTGTACCTTTAATAGTAAATAAACCCGAGATTTTCTTCTTCTTTATTTAAATTTTAAATTTAAATTGAATTTATTTTTATTTATTTCTTTTTTACATCTACACTTTTTTTATTCTCTATGTAGGTTAGCTATGAAGTGCCAATCTAACACAAGTCCTTATTATTTTATTTCCATTTTTTTCTTTTGTTTTTTCAATGTCCATATTGACAATAGTGTATTGAGCAAATATAATTGATCGTGGATAAATGGATCTATTTATCCCCGCCCCAATAAGTTGTTTAGTTCATGTAAGTGATGGGTTCCTTTGACATAGCACAAGAAGTCTCTTTTGAATAAACAAACAAAAAAATGGAAAAAATTAATAAAAAAAGGGGGGGGGGAGATCCGTTTATATATTTATCTGGGAATTTATTATTATATAATAAATATATATTATATATATATTTTTTTAGATCTGTTCATTATTTATATTAATAATCAAATCAATTATAAAAAAATGTTTTTGGGGTGGGACCAGTCTCTCTTGTTTTTTTATTCCGATCGTATCTACGCACCATAATTTCATTTTTGGGTTGCTAACTCAACGGTAGAGTACTCGGCTTTTAAGTGCGGCTAGAATCTTTTACACATTTGGATGAAGCAACGGATTCGTCCATACCGTTGGTAGAGTTTGTAAGACCACGACTGATCCTGCGCGGGAACGAATGGAAAAAACAGCATGTCGTATCAATGAGTAACTCCAAGATAAGAGTACTTAATCCTTACGGGATCGGTACAAAATAATATTTGTTTTGATTCTTAGAACGGTACAAAAAAATCAATTCATGGTTGGATCAAGTGAATAAATGGATAGAGCTGAGAGGCGCAAATTAAGTTATAGGGAAATAAAAAAAGCAACGAGCTTCTGTTCTTAATTTGAATAATTACCCGATCTAATTATACGTTAAAAATATATTAGTCCCTGGTGCGGGAAAAGGTTATTTCATAACCTTAAAAAAAAAGGTGGAGAATCCGTTTATTTTATGAATCCTAATTATTAACAATATCCCTGAGTGGAGACGAATGTGTAGAAGAAACAGTATATTGAGAAACATAATTTATTCTAAAGTCAAAAGAGCGACCGGGTTGCAAAAATAAAGGATTTCTAACCATCTCGGTATCTTATAACGAGCAAAAAACCAATTGGATGGAAAAAGAGAGAATCCCTTGATTAATCATCTCCGAGGTATCTATCTTACTATATACCTTGTTTTGACTGTATCGTACTATGTATCGTTTGATGGCCCGAGAAATCCCCTATCCTCTGCTTTGGTTCAAATCGAATTTCAAATTAAAATGAAGGAATTACAATTACAAGGATATTTAAAGATAGATAGATCTCGAGAACGAGACTTCCTATATCCGCTTCTCTTTCAGGAATACATTTATGCACTTGCTCACGATCCTGGATTAAATAAATTGATTCTTTATGAACCTATGGAAAGTTTAGGTTATGACAATAAATATAGTTCACTAATTGTTAAACGTTTAATTACTCGAATGTATCAACAAAAGTATTTGATTATTTTGGCTAATGATTCTAATCAAAATAAATTTGTTGGGCATAAGAAAAATTTTGATTATCAAATGATATCAGAGGGGTTTGCAGTCATTGTGGAAATTCCATTCTCACTGCGATTAGTATCTTCTCGAGAAAGTAAAGAAATAGCCAAATCCATTAATTTACAATCAATTCATTCCATATTTCCTTTTTTAGAGGATAAATTATCCCATTTAAATCATGTATTAGATATACTAATACCCTATCCTATCCATCTGGAACTATTGGTTCAAACCCTTCGCTGTTGGATACAAGATGCCTCCCTTTTGCACTTATTGAGATTCTTTCTCTACGAGTATCATAATTGGAATAGTCTTTTTACTCAAAAAACGAAAATTCATTTTTCATTTTCAAAAGAGAATCAAAGATTATTCCTGTTCCTATATAATTTTCATGTATATGAATCGGAATCCATATTTGTGTTTCTCCGTAAACAATCTTCTTATTTACGATCAACATCTTATAGAGCTTTTCTTGATCGAACACATTTTTATGGAAAAATAGAACATTTTCTGGCGGTTTTTCATAATGATTTTCATATTACCCTGTGGTTGTTCAAGGATCCTTTCGTGCATTATTTCAGATATCAAGGAAAATCAATTCTATCTTCAAAAGGAACTCCTC